CTAAGAGTCTGAGGCGGCACCTCAGAAAAAGAGTAGCCGCTTTCCCGCTAGAATTCTTTTTTCATTCCAACGAATCAATAAAACCATCTCGGTCAATCTGAACAAAAGACACGACCCCTAGTTTCAGCAACCAGTCTTTCTACACCAAGGTTTCAGGTCTTTCTTGATTGGCTTACGACAAAGCCTTACCTGACCCCAGCCGCTACTTCACCCTCTTTTCAGGGAGATCGTGATGAGGCAAAAGGGGGCCTTATTAAAGTCCTCTGGGTCATCCACTAAGTGAGTGAAAGAGGTCTCATTGGGAGAATTGGGAAGAGAGAAGGCCAGCCTCCCACTATGTGAAAGAAGAGCTTTTTCTCTCATATTCACTTCTATAGAATAGGTAGTTCGCTTAGCCGCAGCTGAAACCATAGATCTTGCCCGGGATGCTCCCAAGGTAGGACTCCTAAATTGGAAAAAGAATGGAGGGACTGATTCTTGGTCCTCTGCTATGAATGATTTCATGTCTTCAAAGTGCAGGACTTGAGGACATCAGATATATGGGACACTTCGTCACATGGTCTAAGAAAGATGATGAGGCCTCTTGTATTTCCAGAAAAGTGGATAGAGCTCTTGCTAATTGTAAGTGCTTTGGCTCTCTGCCTTTATCTGAATCTGAAGTTGAATTCACCCCCAAGGGCCTCTCTGATCATAGTGCCTGTGTGGTTAGAACAGGGGTGCATATCCTTCCTTTTTCAACTTCATGACTGAACTCCCACTCCCCGAGTTCCACCCTATTGTGAGTAAGGTGTGGCAAACTGATGTCAAAGGCGATCCCATGTAGAAAGTCTGTGCAAAACTTAGATTGGTGAAATACGACCTCTCTGAGATATATGGTTTATGCCGGAAAGGTACGAAGTTGGACTAATTTGGAAACATTGGGCAATTTACTTTATACTTCTATTGCTGCTCAGAAGAAATAGAGGGATCAGAGACAGTCACTGTTGGAAACTGGGGAGTTGGCTGATAAAGATGGACAGTAACGATCGCGTAATATAAATTCTTCGGCCTCGTCATCGAAAGCGGCTTCCAATTGCTCGGAAATTCTAAGCTATATGGGGGACTTGGATGGTGAGCAAAAACAATTGATCAAGAAGTTGGTCAACTTTCGCATGAAAGAAGGTAAAAAAACAAGAGTTCGTGCTATTGTTTATCAAACTTTTCATCGCCCCGCTCGAACTGAACGCGATGTAATCAAACTTATGGTTGACGCCCTAGAGAATATAAAGCCCATATGCGAAGTGGAAAGAGTAGGAAGAGCAGGTACTATTTATGATGTCCCTGGGATTGTAGCCAGGGATCGTCAACAAACCTTAGCTATTCGTTGGACCCTTGAAGCAGCTTTCAAACGACGTATAATCTACAGGACAAGCTTAGAGCAATGTTCATTTGATGAGATACTGGATGCTTACCGAAAGAGGGGAATTGCACGTAAGAAAAGGGGGAATCTTCATAGACTGGCTTCCACCAATCGAAGTATCGCGCATTTCAGATGGTGGTAAAGTGAGACCACAAAAAGAGCTCTTCCGAATGATAAATAAAAAAAGTGCTTAGTTTCGTTGGAAAAACCAACGCAAATCTCATATTTACTTTATAAAGCCGGATATATAAAAGGTTGGAGAGAGTGACTTTATGAAATTCTCTTATGTTATGTAAGTAGCTATGTAGTTAGTTAGTCTTTTTTTTCTAGTAAGCCTCTTCCCTGTGTATTAGCCCCCCTTTTTTCAAAAAAGAAGCCCCAGCTCCCTAAGAGGGACCCTTCTCTGATAAGGAAGGAAACAAAAGAATCTCAATTTTACGACAAATCCGGTCCGATGGCTGTTCTCCACTAACCACAAAGATATAGGGACTCTATATTTCATTTCATCTTTGGTGCCATTGCTGGAGTGATGGGCACATGCTTCTCAGTACTGATTCGTATGGAATTAGCACGACCCGGCGATCAAATTCTTGGTGGGAATCATCAACTTTATAATGTTTTAATAACGGCTCACGCTTTTTTAATGATCTTTTTTATGGTTATGCCGGCGATGATAGGTGGATCTGGTAATTGGTCTGTTCCGATTCTGATAGGTGCGCCTGACATGGCATTTCCACGATTAAATAATATTTCATTCTGGTTGTTGCCACCAAGTCTCGTGCTCCTATTAAGCCCAGCCTTAGTAGAAGTGGGTAGCGGCACTGGGTGGACGGTCTATCCGCCCTTAAGTGGTATTACCAGCCATTCTGGAGGAGCAGTTGATTCAGCAATTTCTAGTCCTCATCTATCTGGTGTTTCATCCATTTTAGGTTCTATCAATTTTATAACAACTATCTCCAACATGCGTGGACCTGGAATGACTATGCATAGATCACCCCTATTTGTGTGGTCCGTTCTAGTGACAGCATTCCCACCTTTATTATCACTTCCGGTACTGGCAGGGGCAATTACCATGTTATTAACCGAGAAATAGCGTAATAG